GGGAAAGGGTATAAAACAAAAAAAATAGGCACTATTGCTATATATAAAAGAAAATAAAGAACATCAGCCCGAAATGAAATAATAAATCATAAATCAAGTTCGAATTAGAATTCCATAGATAATATAATTTAATCTAGTCTAGATGGTATTTTCTATAATGATAGAGAAATGAAACGCACTTTACTTACTCACAATTCGTATTCATCTACTAGATCTTTTGAAAAAAGAATTGGTTGAACTTGAAAATTGACTCATTAAATGAGTAAACGATTGAATTTGATTCGGTTGGTTGGGTGGTACCAACTAAATCGAGTGCTAATTCCCATTTCTTTCTTATTGAATTAACCGATCAACTTGCTATCGGACATTTATTTTCGATTCAATACTATGTACTATTCCAATCAAAAAAAAATTTCGACATATTTAACTTTATTATGAAAACCAATCCTACTACTTCTGGTCCTGCGGTTTCCACACTTGACGAAAAAAACCTAGGGCGTATCGCTCAAATTATTGGCCCAGTACTGGATGTTGTTTTTCCCCCGGGCAAGATGCCTAATATTTATAACGCTTTGGTAGTTAAAGGTCGAGATACTGTTGGTCAGCAAATTAATGTGACTTGCGAGGTACAACAATTATTAGGAAATAATCGAGTTAGAGCTGTAGCTATGAGTGCTACAGATGGTCTGACGAGAGGGATGGAAGTGATTGACACGGGAGCTCCTCTAAGTGTTCCGGTCGGCGGAGCTACTCTCGGGCGAATTTTCAATGTTCTTGGAGAGCCTGTTGATAATTTAGGTCCTGTAGATACTCGTACAACATCTCCTATTCATAGATCTGCGCCCGCCTTTATACAGTTAGATACGAAATTATCAATCTTTGAAACAGGGATTAAAGTGGTGGATCTTTTAGCTCCGTATCGCCGTGGAGGGAAAATCGGACTATTTGGAGGAGCTGGCGTGGGTAAAACAGTACTTATCATGGAATTGATCAACAACATTGCCAAAGCTCATGGAGGCGTATCCGTATTTGGCGGAGTAGGCGAACGTACTCGTGAAGGAAATGATCTCTACATGGAAATGAAAGAATCCGGGGTGATTAATGAAAAAAATATTGCAGAATCAAAAGTAGCTCTAGTCTATGGTCAAATGAATGAACCGCCGGGAGCTCGTATGAGAGTTGGTTTGACTGCACTAACCATGGCGGAATATTTCCGGGATGTTAATGAACAAGACGTGCTTCTATTCATCGACAATATCTTTCGTTTTGTCCAAGCGGGGTCAGAAGTATCCGCTTTATTAGGGAGAATGCCCTCCGCAGTGGGTTATCAACCCACCCTTAGTACAGAAATGGGTTCTTTGCAAGAAAGAATTACTTCCACCAAAGAGGGATCTATAACTTCGATCCAAGCAGTTTATGTACCTGCAGATGATTTGACCGACCCCGCTCCTGCCACGACATTTGCACATTTAGATGCTACTACCGTACTATCAAGAGGATTAGCTGCCAAAGGTATTTATCCAGCAGTAGATCCTTTAGATTCAACGTCAACTATGTTACAACCTGGGATCGTTGGCGAGGAACATTATGAAACTGCGCAAAAAGTGAAGCAAACTTTACAACGTTACAAAGAACTTCAGGACATTATAGCTATCCTGGGGTTGGACGAATTATCCGAAGAAGATCGTTTAACTGTAGCAAGAGCACGAAAAATTGAGCGTTTCTTATCACAACCCTTCTTCGTGGCAGAAGTCTTTACCGGTTCTCCGGGAAAATATGTTGGTCTCGCGGAAACAGTTAGGGGGTTTCAACTGATCCTTTCCGGAGAATTAGACAGTCTTCCTGAGCAGGCCTTTTATTTGGTGGGTAACATCGATGAAGCTACCGCGAAAGCTATGAACTTAGAAGGGGAGAAGAAATGACCTTAAATCTTTGTGTACTGACTCCTAATCGAATCATTTGGGATTCAGAAGTGAAAGAAATTATTTTATCCACTAATAGTGGCCAAATTGGCGTATTACCAAACCACGCTCCTATTGCCACAGCGGTGGATATAGGTCTTTTGAGAATACGTCTCAACGACCAGTGGTTAACGGCGGCTCTGATGGGTGGTTTCGCTAGAATAAGTAATAATGAGATCACTATTTTAGGAAATGATGCGGAGATGAGTACTGACATTGATCCGCAAGAAGCTCAACAAGCTCTTGAAATAGCTGAAGCTAACTTGAGTAGAGCTCAGGGTAAGAGACAGGCAATTGAGGCGAATCTAGCTCTCAGACGAGCTAGGACACTAGTAGAGGCTGTGAATGTTATTTCACAATAACATAATCAAAAGAAGTTCTTTATTATACACCACAATTTACACCACATTTTGATTGAACACAATCAAATCTAGATGATACAATGAAAAAAGAAGATGGGTAGAGAAACTTATTAGATACCATGGATTCTGGTATCTAATAAGTTCTACCTACTATTGGATTTGAACCAATGACTCCCGCCGTATGAAAGCAATACTCTAACCACTGAGTTAAGTAGGTTATTTATCATCACAAAAAAAGGACCCATCGTCTCCGGGATTATAGGTGGAATATTATTTCTAAGCAATACCAATCCGCTAACAGTAAACGGATCAGAGAGCTATGATGTGGGGTCCTATCTTGACAAGAAATTATCTATATGTTAAGATATCTATGACAAGGGCTATAGCTCAGTTAGGTAGAGCACCTCGTTTACACGTGCGCCAATGCTTTTCAAAGGAGCCCGTTATGCAATGAACATAATTGATCTTATTGATAAATCGATGTCTTACTCCATAGATTCGAGGGAACAAGAGAACAATAGCCTGACAAATATTTGGTTCGGTCCGATTCGAGTGCGAATTCAGGTGACAAATCAAATAGAATCCACAATTGATTTGTTAATTGATAAGGTAAATACCCAGCCCATTCAATGCTAGGCCTAATGAGTATAAGGGACTCAAAAGAACCTCTTTTCGTCCTATGAACTTTAAGGTGTATGAAGTCTCATATTTGACTCTTGCAGCGGAGCGATAGAGACTCCATTTAACTTAGGTTGATCTAGGCCGGAGGCAGACCTAAGTCAAGGCAACCCTTCTTTGAAACACTTTGGTATTGCTCCTAGATCAGAATACAAATGATGAATCGCAGAGCACATGGAGCCATCTTATTATCTTCCTGTAAAGAAAAAATATGGTGGACTAACTGATCTTTACATTAATCAGTTGATGAAAGAGCCCAATGCAACAAAATGCATGTTGGGTCTTTGAAACAGTTCGAATCATTTTGATAATAATCAGTTTGATCTGTTTTACCGAGAAGGTCTACGGTTCGAGTCCGTATAGCCCTAACACATTTCATTTTTTTTTTTTTTTATAGACATTCTATTTTAGTTTAGTATAGTTTTCATTTCTTCATGAGTACTTGTTTATGGACTGACAGGTTCCTTTATCCATAGAAATGAAAGCATTACCACATGCCCATGTCAATACATAAGGACAGTAAAATAAAAACAATAATTCATTCCAACAGATCCAATCGCTATTTGCAAAATCTAGGATAAAATACCTATCCTTTTTCATTAATCTTCATGGATGAATTACATATGACTTTTTTCCTGTCCATGATCAAAAAGTTACTGATATATTTTTGTTTTGGTATACCCAATCCCAGTCAATTTATGAAGTGAAAATCATGACATGATTCTGTCTAAAAACTGCATTCTGACCCAATCAAGTCGAATACAATACTTAAGTTACACGGATCTAGTACCTATTCTTTTGTTGGTCTTGTATTTGTAGAAGTCCCCCGACTCCGACTAATTAGTTTTTGGCCGAACAATAATCAAATTGGTTGTTTCAAATATAATGCAGAGATAATGAATGGGTCCCTAATGTATCAATGTTCCTTCTTCTGTATTCTATGAGTTGGGTCGGTTTTGGGATTTGGTCTATCGAATTGTTCAACAATGTGTGATTCTTTCTTTTCTATTAGAAGTATCTTATGTAGATCATTTATGATTCCACTGATGACTGATTCTATCACTCTGTGCTATCTTTCATTGTGTAGTGTAAGTTTGCTCCAAAACAAACCCCTTTTGTAGCGAAACCCAACCCATCGGTTGGTCTTACTAAGTGTTATTGCCGTAACAAGTATTTTTGTTCTTCCCAAATCGCGGTCTTTCTTTAGTACTCGATTCTTTTTATTTCTGAGAGGATCCGCGAGTATAGTACAGATTCCAAGTTTCTAATTTTTTTGGTATAGAAAGATATGAGTTGTTATATGTAAAGGTTCCTCACAACTCAACGGATTGAATCAAATCAATAAAGTAAGGAAAATAGAGATGAAATCTAGGATCAAAGAAGGGAGATAAAATAGAATAGAATCATTCGATGTATTAGATTATGTTTATGTATTCCTATCGAATCAATAGAAGCAACGATTTTTTACCTGGATTTTAATGAAAAGAATACTTCAAGTAGAATATGCTAGAAATCCCTAGTCATTTTACCCCAATGGAAATGAAATTCGAATATTCGAATATAAATTATAAATATATATGAATTCAATTGGAAATTCGAAATAAAATTAACTAAACTATAAAAACAAAAACATAGTTATACTAATATGATAGATATTAGTAGTATTATTTATTACTATTATAGTTAGAGTATATTTATATACTATTTTAGTATTTGTATTTAATTACTTTATTATATTTATGTTTCTGCTTCACGAATATGATATTTTCTGGGCATTTCTAATAATATCAGGTGCTATTCCTATCTTGGCATTTGTAATTTCCGGAGTTTTAGCTCCGATTAGTGAAGGACCAGAGAAGCTCTCTAGTTATGAATCAGGTATAGAACCCATGGGAGACGCTTGGGTACAATTCCGAATCCGCTATTACATGTTTGCTCTAGTTTTTGTTGTTTTTGATGTTGAAACGGTCTTTCTTTATCCATGGGCAATGAGTTTCGA